CCTTGTCTATAGGTAAGCTATATGTTATTCAAGGCATCAATAGAAAACCCCCAATTTTTGAGGTCCTACTTATTTTCATTGGCTTCGGAATAGTAGAATAATTCGGAATAGCGGCCAAGATCTTGGGAAAATCCAAGTTAATGATCAATAGGTTTGGATAAAGAATTTAGGAAAGATATTCTCATACTGACACAATACAAGGACAAGTATATGCGAAATCTATCCCTTTTTAGTTAAAAGTTTTCTTAGAATCCAACCTTTCCCTTTAAGGAATTTAATTGGTTAGCATAATATAATATCTAATAAATAGAAAATCGAATAGTGGATAATCTGTTATGAAAGAAAACATTCTTTGAAGAATCAAGATTCGTAACCAATCTTTGCCTTATTTGTTGGATTAGGTCTAACTTTCTTGACTAAACTGCAAGAGTGGAACTTTACGAGATGAAATAGGGAAAGACAGAAGATAGAACTTAAAAGGATAATTGAAGTGACTCGTCTTCGAATCAACTTTGGTTTGGGGTTCGAAAAAGGAATAAAAATAAAGTAAATTCAAGGAAGAGCTTTCCTTTTTTTAAGGGGCCCCTCGGGGGGTCGTGGAATGCTTTTCTTCTCCTCTTATTCCATATGGAATACAATCAGTTAAAATAAGAAGGAATAGGGGAATATTCGACCGTTTCAATTCTTTATTTATCTTTTATTCCAAAATTCTCCCGAAAATCCAATTTCATTTTTCAATGGGGTTAGATGATCTAGTTCTTAATATTATTACTTTACTCAACTGACAGATTCCACAACAAATCTCTTGATTCGGAATTAGGGACTCATGTCGCATCTGATGAATCGATTTTCTTTTATACTTCTGTATCTCACTCGATCTTGTTTTTTAGTATTATCTAAAATAACCGATGAATTATGAATTTTCCATAACTTAGGTAAGTGCTTTACCAACATATGTAGTAAAAAAATAAATGGAATTTAACCCTTTCATGCTTACTATAACTAGTTATTTTGGTTTTCTACTGGCTGCTTTAACTATAACCCCAGCTCTATTTATTGGTTTGAACAAGATACGTCTTATTTGAAATGAATTGAATGAATAAGTCATAAAAGAAAAATCTTTCTTTTGGATTCCTGGTATTCTACGACTCTTTTCCACACTAATTACCAATTCTTTTCTTGGTCATTGAGATTCGTGGATAATTTAGACTACTATTTAGGGATAGATCGTACCTCTTTTTTTTTATCCCCTCGAACAAATCGAAATGATTGAAGTTTTTCTATTTGGAATCGTCTTAGGCCTAATTCCTATTACTTTAGCGGGATTATTCGTGACTGCGTATTTGCAATACAGGCGTGGAGATCAGTTGGATCTTTGATTGAGTAATATTTCTTTTTTGATTGACCTCCTCCAGACCAGAGAGGAGGTCAAATTGGAGTTGCAATTCGACTTTGTTTTGTTAAGTTATTTTACTCTGCTTCGACATAAGATAGAAGGAATCACGCTCTGTAGGATTTGAACCTACGACATCGGGTTTTGGAGACCCGCGTTCTACCGAACTGAACTAAGAGCGCTTTCATTCAAAAAGAAAACCCTTTTCTACTCCTAACGTGTCTCACGTACGTATAGTATCCACAAATTCAAGTTATACCCACTTTACTTTAATCGATCTCCTCGCTACTGCCCATAAAGAAGAAAGAAGTAATAGGTAGGGATGACAGGATTTGAACCTGTGACATTTTGTACCCAAAACAAACGCGCTACCAAGCTGCGCTACATCCCTTTTCAAAATTGTTGTACAATGGCATTGTACACAATTCCTGTCTTGTTTTCCACATCGTAATTTTCTTCTCTTTCTCTATCTATATAGAACCTTCTTGTCATTTCTTCTTTTTGGTCTCATATAATCAAGTCAAGGAATGGTATACATCTAAAATCCAATCTAATTTCACCTATAAAAGAAAGATTACTATTCCTTGGTAATGTATAGGAAGAAGGGGTTATCTTTTTCTTTTTTAGGGATAGGAAAATCTCGTCTATACGGTTCATTCTATATATAGAATATTGATTTTGTTTTTTTAGTTAGGAATTTCGCCTAAACAAAAGAAATACAAAAGATCTTGGGCAAAAGTATCTGATCATATATGTATTCCAATAAGGAAGGAGGATTTTCAATGCGGGATATAAAAACATATCTCTCTGTAGCACCCGTGCTAAGTACTCTATGGTTTGGGGCTTTAGCAGGTTTATTGATAGAAATTAATCGTTTATTCCCAGATGCTTTGTCATTCCCTTTTTTTTCATTCTAGTTATTGCTATGCGAGGAATTCTTCGTGACATGACGCAAATTTTCCCTTTTTCAATTCTTTTTTTTTTTAGTATAGAAAGGAAAAAGAAAGAAAAGATGGATTGGGTTGAACCTCAGAGTCATGAAAAATTCGGTAAATCCTATTTTTGAAAACAGAAATTCAATTAAAAGCGGTATCCAAGCTAAGTCAGGCCTCAGAAATCAGAGCATAGAAAGAGGCTGGGCTGGCTACTTAAATGAAAGGATTTCGAAGCAAAATCCTTGCTAATTCGACAAGGATTGTATTCTTTAATTATTTCTCTATTTTTTATTACTTAATTTAAGAATTTCCAAAATTTTTTATTCTAATGGATTTTATTCTTCTTCTTCGGATTCAAAATAGAAGAATAAAAGAATTAAGTAGAAGAATTAAGTTAAGTCAATCCAAAAAAGAAAGGAGGTTCATGGCCAAGGGGAAAGATGTTAGAATCAGAGTTATTTTGGAATGTATCAGTTGTGTTCGAAAAGGTGCCAATAAGGAATCGACGGGGATTTCTAGATATAGTACTCAAAAGAATCGCCACAATACACCCGGACAATTAGAATTAAAAAAATTTTGTCGTTATTGTCGCAAGCATACGACTCATGGCGAAATAAAAAAATAGGAGCATCGTGTGTTCGATCTTTCCAAAGAACAGATTTAATATATAGAACATAGATAGAATACAAAATACAAATCAACTCATTTGATTTCAGGTAGATATTATTTCATAGGTATTCATATACTATATATGAATCAAATAATATATGGACCAAAGAAAGACTACTTCTTCTGGATCCAAAATTAATAAAATAAAGAAATCCATTTTTTTTTTTCAAATTTGTAAATAAAGAATAAATCATGTATACATCTAAACAACCTTTTCATAAATCTAAGCAACTCTTTCGTAAATCCAAGCAAACTTTTCGTAAATCCAAGCAAACTTTTCGTAAATCCAAACAACCTTTTCGTAGGCGTCCTCGGATTGGCCCGGGGGATCGAATTGATTATAGAAACATGAGTTTAATTAATCGATTTATTAGTGAACAAGGAAAAATATTATCTAGACGAATAAATAGATTAACCTTGAAACAACAACGATTAATTACTCTTGCTATAAAACAGGCTCGTATTTTATCTTTCTTACCATTTCGTAACTATGAGAATGAGAAGCAATTTCAAGCCCAGTCAATTTCAATAATTACTGGTCCTAGACCCAGAAAAAATAGACATATTCCTCAATTAACGCAAAAGTTCAATTCCAATCGAAACTTAAGAAACTCCAACCAGAATTTAAGAAACAACAATCGGAACTTAAGTTCCGATTGTTGATGTTTTATTCGAAAGGGCCAGACCTATATATAAAGAAAGTAATCCAGTTTTGATTCTTGTGTTTGTTATAAGAAAGAAAAATGGGGAAGAAGAAATAGTTTTTTTATTTATTGCAACATGCTCGTTGATTCCTACCACTTAATCTTAATTTATTGTATCTTCCCGGAGAGGGAACTCCGGGAATTCAGTTTTAATTATTCCTGTATATTACTTTTTTATCCATTTAATTGATGATCTTTATTTTATTGGAAATCGTGTAAAGATTATTTGGATTTGATACAGCTACTTGTGCAAGCATTTTACGATTAAGAATCAATTCCTTCTTGTACAGATTGTGTATTAATTTACTATAACTATTGAATACTTTATATATCCGCGTTGCTGCGTTTATCCGAGTGATCCACAAACGACGAAAATCCCTCTTTTGCCTGCCTCTATCTCGATGAGAGGAAACAAAAGCTCTTCTTACTTGTTGAGTAATCATTCGATTAAGTCTTAAATGAGCCCCTCTAAAGTTTGAGGCAAATGAACGCATTTTTGTTCGTCGTCTCCGAGCTATATATCCTCGCGGAACTCTGGTCATTGAATCAAATTAACCTTAATGAATAACTAATGATTTCTCTTCTTTTAGCCATCCTTTTTCCCATTAATAACAAAACTAATTATTCCGATATATAAAATATTAATTCCAATGGCTTTTGCTACTGTAACCTTCCCAACCACGATTTTTTATTCTATTCCCTTCAGTTATTTCGCATAGAAATAACAAATTCTAACGATACTAAAAAAAAATAGTGGGTTCCATCGTTTCTATGGTTCCCCTTTTAAACGGTGAGGCCCTCTCTATACACCGGAGCCCTTTCTTTCATTTCATCAAAAGGTATTGTGAACTTGTATAGTTCACATTCTTTGGCTCTACCTATCCATTATAGAGTAAATAGCTCTTTTCACAATAAGAGTTATCCATACAGTGACGGCATTTAATTATGAAAGTTGGCTAAGTAGCTGACCCTGTTAGTCCGTTCTTTTAAGATAAAGGAGCATAAGCCTTTTTCTTTTTATTACTATTTCCTCCGCTTAATGGATAACCATTTTCTACCAATGGGGGAATTGCTTCTTATTTCCAATTTAGATGATTGGATTTGCACCAAAGGAAACCAGAAATTCCATATTACCATAGAAATCTAGGATAGAGCTTCTCTATCCTATTCATTGGTACCGATCATGGATACTTCAAAAATTGTCTTATTTGTTTGAACTCATGATCTGAACGAGTCGCACATACACCCTAGCACATGTTCCTCGACGCTGAGGACATCCCTTAAGCGCGGCCGATTTTCTAGCATTTCGTATTGGCTGTCTTGCGTTTCTAATAAGTTGTTTAACCGTTGGCATGTCGTATGTATATAGAAAAAAAGGATTGGTTTAGATCGATCTTAACCTGATGATTGATCATCATGAAGTATTTCTATTTTCTATTAAATCGCAGAAAACCTGAATTTAGGTTTGAAATAAATTTACAAGAAATCTGGCAACTACCAATCCTTAAACATTTCTGGAAACCACACTGGATCAGTATCGCAGTGCTCGTCAATCATTTCATCCCCTACAATATCGACAAGTCCATAAGCTTTGGCTTCGTCTGCTGACATAAAAACATCCCTTTCCATGTCTTCGGATACAACCCAAAAAGGCTTGCCTGTTCTTAGTGCATAAACCCTTGTGATCATTTCGCGAACTTTGTGTAACTCTTCCACTTCTAGTAAAAATTCTGGTGTCCTTGCCCGATAATAAGCACTAGCAGGTTGGTGAAGCATAATCCTCGCGTGAGGGAATGCTATACGCTTGGTAGGTTCTCCTCCAAGCAGAATGAAGGATGCCATGGACGCAGCTATTCCGAGGCATATTGTATATATATCTGGTGTCACCGTTTGCATCGTATCAAAAATCGCCATTCCTGAGATTAGCCACCCGCCTGGGGAGTTTATAAACAAAAAAATATCGCTAATTCCATCTTCTATACTGAGATATACCATGAGACCTGTAATATGATTCGTGATCTCGCAACGAATCTCTTGACCTAAAAAAAGTGTCCTTTCTCGATACATAACATTGTATAAGTCAACCCAAGTCGCTTCTTCATCTCCGGGAATCCGGTAAGGTACTTTTGGAACACCAATGGGCATATTAGATTAATATTATTAAATTTAAGTAAGAAAACTACACTTTAATATGGAAACGTAAGAATGGAAGAGAAAGAAAGAATCCGCAGTTTATTGTCTTCTTTTTTTTTTTTCTTATTCTATATGAATACTATGGATTCTATTAATACGTAGATTGAAATAATACATAGATTGAAAGGTTATATCTAGAAGGAAGGTAAGACAGATTGAATAAAGAAAAAGGAATCGGTGATTGGAATGATAAACAAAGAGGGATAGGAATCTATTCTTCGTTTTTTTTTTTTCAAATACGCCAAGCTACCCATTGCATATTGGCACTTATCGAGTATAGAATAGATCTGCTTCTCTTTCTTCTTACGAACAAAATTGGCTTCTTATTTTTAATGGAATGAAATAAATATTCACGCTTTCTGACACAGAATCCCCTAGAGGGGTTAGGTACATAGGATATGGATAGTCTTTTCCAATGCGATAAAATAAAGTGACATCGTGTCTATTTTTCTTTGCTAAAGGGGTATTTCCATGGGTTTGCCTTGGTATCGTGTTCATACTGTTGTATTGAATGATCCGGGTCGATTACTTTCGGTGCATATAATGCACACAGCTCTAGTTTCTGGTTGGGCCGGCTCGATGGCTTTATACGAATTAGCGGTTTTTGATCCCTCTGATCCTGTTCTGGATCCAATGTGGAGACAAGGTATGTTCGTCATTCCCTTCATGACTCGTTTAGGAATAACCAATTCGTGGGGTGGTTGGAGTATTTCAGGAGGAACTGTAACGAATCCGGGTATTTGGAGTTATGAAGGTGTGGCAGGTGCGCATATTGTGTTTTCTGGCTTGTGTTTCTTGGCAGCTATCTGGCATTGGGTATATTGGGACCTAGAAATATTCTGTGATGAGCGTACGGGAAAACCCTCTTTGGATTTGCCCAAGATCTTTGGAATTCATTTATTTCTTGCAGGGGTGGCTTGCTTTGGCTTTGGCGCATTTCATGTAACGGGTTTGTATGGTCCTGGGATATGGGTGTCCGATCCTTATGGACTAACTGGAAAAGTACAAGCTGTAAATCCAGCGTGGGGTGTAGAAGGTTTTGATCCTTTTGTTCCGGGGGGAATAGCTTCTCATCATATTGCTGCGGGTACATTGGGCATATTAGCGGGCCTATTCCATCTTAGTGTCCGTCCGCCTCAACGTCTATACAAAGGATTACGTATGGGCAATATTGAAACTGTACTTTCCAGTAGTATCGCTGCTGTTTTTTTTGCAGCTTTCGTAGTTGCCGGAACTATGTGGTATGGGTCAGCAACTACCCCAATCGAATTATTTGGGCCTACTCGTTATCAGTGGGATCAGGGATACTTTCAGCAAGAAATATATCGAAGAGTTAGCGATGGGTTAGCCGAAAATCTGAGTTTATCAGAAGCTTGGTCTAAAATTCCCGAAAAATTAGCCTTTTATGATTATATTGGTAATAATCCGGCAAAGGGGGGGTTATTCAGAGCAGGCTCAATGGACAATGGGGATGGAATAGCTGTTGGATGGTTAGGACATCCCGTCTTTAGAGATAAAGAAGGGCGCGAGCTTTTTGTACGCCGTATGCCTACTTTTTTTGAAACATTTCCGGTTGTTTTGGTAGATGAAGAGGGAATTGTGAGAGCGGACGTTCCTTTTAGAAGAGCAGAATCCAAATATAGTGTTGAACAAGTAGGCGTAACGGTGGAGTTCTATGGTGGCGAACTTAATGGAGTAAGTTATTCTGATCCTGCTACTGTAAAAAAATATGCGAGGCGTTCCCAATTAGGGGAAATTTTTGAATTAGATCGGGCTACTTTGAAATCGGATGGTGTTTTTCGCAGCAGTCCAAGGGGTTGGTTCACTTTTGGTCATGCTACCTTTGCTTTGCTCTTCTTTTTCGGACACATTTGGCATGGCGCTAGAACCTTGTTCCGAGATGTTTTTGCTGGTATTGATCCAGACTTGGATGCTCAAGTGGAATTTGGAACATTCCAAAAAGTTGGAGATCCAACTACAAGGAGACAGGCAGTCTGATACCACATTGCTATGGTATCTTTCATCTCTCTTTTTTGATTTGACATGGGAAACATCTCCCATCCTTTCTTTGACTCTTTTTCTTTCTTTATATGGGAAATGATCCCAAATGACAAATGAATAGGTGTGGAAGTTATAATTGTAAATAAACCACGATCGAATCTATGGAAGCATTGGTTTATACGTTCCTTTTAGTTTCGACTTTAGGGATAATTTTTTTCGCTATCTTCTTCCGAGAACCACCTAAGGTTCCGACTAAAAAAATGAAATAATTTAATTGAAGTAAGAAGTCTCCCCATCTGGGAGACTTCTTACTTCAATTAGTCCCCGTGTTCTTCGAATGGATCTCTTAATTGTTGAGAGGGTTGCCCAAACGCGGTATATAAGGCATACCCAGTAAAGCTTACAAGTAAACCAGATATGGAGATGGCGACTAAAGTTGCTGTTTCCATTTTTATAGAATTTCAAGATTACAATGGATCTACGAAAAGATCGTGTATTTACAACTACAACGGAATAGTATACAAAGTCAACACCAATGATTAAATAGAATTTATGGCTACACAAACCGTTGAAGATAGTTCTAGACCTGGGCCAAGACGAACTCGCGCAGGTAGTTTATTGAAACCCTTGAATTCGGAATATGGGAAAGTAGCTCCGGGTTGGGGGACTACTCCTTTTATGGGGGTCGCAATGGCTTTATTCGCGATATTCCTATCTATCATTTTAGAAATTTATAATTCTTCTGTTTTACTGGACGGAATTTTAATGAATTAGGTTTCTACTAACTAAAACTACGAAGTCATAGTTTTTCCATCCAAAAAAGCCTTTCTACTTTAAGCTCTACATTTCTAGACATTCAGGTAGTTCGACCGTGGAATTTTTTTGTTTCGGTATCTCTGGAATATGAGTGTGTGACTTGTTAGAATTGATCCTATTGATAATACATAGAAAGGGCCTGTTATCTCTATCAAGATGATTCTAATTCGTCGGATATTATTTATTCTAGTATCTGGAACACGAAATAGATAGAGTGGATCAAGAAAAAAAATGGAACTATGATTCATACTCACTATTCAGACCTCGCAACCAGACTGAAAAAAATTCAAGTAGTTTTTAATAAAAAAGGAAAATTTCTTCCTTCCAAATTTGTTTGCCCAAAAGAGAACTTTTTTTCTCTCGATTTTGTCGAGTTATTACAACGATTCAATAAATGATCATCAAGCGGTTCTTATTCGAAGAACCCTTGCCTTTTGTTTAGCTTGAGACTCAATCATCGTGGCTCTAGTATGAATCTAAGGTTTTAATTGAACTGATTCATAGGATCGCAACAAGATAATTTCTATCAGAAAACTACTAGAATTTTTGCTTTATTTATTTACTAGTAAAACAAAACAAGAATAAATCCGCATTACGCACAAAAAAAAAGAAATCCAAAATAGGGAAGAGAAAAGTCAAGAGGCCTCTAATGACCAACATAAGGCAAAGAAAGAAAGACAGATGAGCCAACTTGAGATTTTTTGGCATTATCATCACAAAGAATAAATTCTGGATTTTTCTTATTTCATATCTTCAAGGCAAATCGACCCAATCCAGTGGCTGATGAAGTTTTGAACACTTTTTTCTAATATCCGTTGAAAATTTGTGTGTTTCTGCTTGAGCCGTACGAGATGAAATTTTCATATACGGTTCTCGGAGGGGGACTCGGGTTAGTTACCTATCTCAATAAAGTATATGATTGGTTTGAGGAACGTCTTGAGATTCAGGCAATTGCGGATGATATAACTAGTAAATATGTTCCTCCTCATGTCAACATATTTTATTGTTTAGGGGGAATTACACTTACTTGTTTTCTAGTACAAGTCGCTACAGGTTTTGCTATGACTTTTTACTACCGCCCAACCGTTACAGAGGCTTTTTCCTCGGTTCAATACATAATGACCGAGGCCAACTTTGGTTGGTTAATCCGATCAGTTCATCGATGGTCAGCAAGTATGATGGTTCTAATGATGATCCTGCACGTATTTCGTGTGTATCTCACAGGTGGATTTAAAAAACCCCGCGAATTAACTTGGGTCACAGGTGTGGTTTTGGCTGTATTGACTGCATCGTTTGGTGTAACTGGTTATTCTTTGCCTTGGGATCAAATTGGTTATTGGGCAGTCAAAATTGTGACAGGTGTACCTGAAGCGATTCCGGTAATAGGATCGCCTTTAGTGGAGTTATTGCGTGGAAGTGCTAGTGTGGGCCAATCCACTTTGACTCGTTTTTATAGTTTACATACTTTTGTACTGCCTCTGCTTACTGCCGTATTTATGTTAATGCACTTTCCAATGATACGTAAGCAAGGTATTTCGGGTCCTTTATAGGGAAGGCATATCATAGAGAAAGATAATTCTAATTCTCATATATCATATCGGGTAGGTTGTGGTATTTCATTGCTACAAACATGGGTTATTGTAAAATAAGACATGTCATTTGGATACTTTTCTTCAACTCCGAAGTATTTTGATACAAATAGTTGAAGTTAATTTTACGAAAGAAAATAAGGCGGATTATGGGAGTGTGTGACTTGAATTATTGATTTGGCCATGCAGATAAAGAATTGGATCTGCCACATTAGAATTCACAACCAAAGGTGTCTCCGCATCCAATCAACACGTAAGTCCCCTATCTAGGAAGGATAGGCTGGTTCACTTGAGGAGAATATTTTCTATGATCATACCCCGACCATGTCATCCATGAACAGGCTCCGTAAGATCCCATAGAGTAGAAATGGAATAAGTCATATCACATGATCTAATTCTCTATTTATTACACTTACTTTTTTTATTATAGTATGGAAATGCATTCATTTTCTTTGCATCGATTGCGATCCGCAATACTATCGGAGTAAAAGAAGGTATCTAAGGAAGAACGTAGGCTAGACTTTTTGATTTTTTATTAGTAACAAGTAAATACTTTGTTTGGACGTAAGAAATTTGCGATATTGAGGGGATAAACACCAACTAATCAAGAGACATGAGACAATCCACAAAGCAATTGATCATGATCAAATTTGCAAGCCCACTTGGATATTGAGCATTTACCCATAAGAATAGGATTCTTTTCAATGAGTAGTTGTAGGTGCAACTTCGGAAAAGAGAATCTGATAAAGCTTTTCTTACCTAGAGTCATATGGATCTTCCACGGTCTTTTTTCTTTCATTCTTGCTCGAGCCGGATGATGAAAAATTCTCATGTCCGGTTCCTTTGGGGGATGGATCCTAAAGAATTCACCTATCCCAATAACAAAGAAACCTGACTTAAATGATCCTGTATTAAGAGCAAAATTAGCTAAAGGGATGGGACATAATTATTACGGGGAACCCGCGTGGCCCAACGATCTTTTATATATTTTTCCAGTAGTAATTCTAGGTACTATTGCATGTAATGTAGGTTTAGCGGTTCTCGAGCCGTCAATGATTGGTGAACCGGCGGATCCGTTTGCAACTCCTCTAGAAATATTACCCGAGTGGTACTTCTTTCCCGTGTTTCAAATACTCCGTACAGTACCCAATAAGTTATTGGGCGTTCTCTTAATGGTTTCTGTACCAACGGGCTTATTGACAGTACCCTTTCTAGAGAATGTCAATAAATTCCAAAATCCATTTCGTCGCCCAGTAGCTACGACCGTTTTTTTAATCGGTACTGCAGTAGCTCTTTGGTTAGGTATTGGAGCAACACTACCCATTGAAAAATCCTTAACTTTAGGTCTTTTTTAGGGATTTTTCAGGTTGATTCATTCAACCGTGAAGTACCGTGCATAGGTATCTAGGAAATAGTTACTTCCAAGTGAATCTTCCCTAGATACCTAAAATCCATTTTATTATGATCCATTTCGCGAAAATATAGATTGTGCCAAAGATACAAAATTGTTTTCTTTTTTTTTATTCTAACTCGAAAAAGAAGAAGAGGAAAAAATTCTCGAAAAAGAAGAAGAGGAAAAAATTGCAATGGATTTAAAACGAGAACTTATTCTTAGGTAAATCAATTGGGAGATGCTTCTCTAGAGTGTCCCATATCTGTCTTCCATCTTCCATACGAAAACTGTCAATTCTCATAAGATCTTCTTCAGTCTTACTCAAAAGGTCCAATAGTGTATGTATATTGGCCCTTTTGAGACAATTATACGTTCTAGAAGGCAATTCTAATTGATCAATAAAAATACAATTCAATGGAATTCCTTTTTTGTTTTTCTTTAGATTAGTTAATTTTTTTTGAAAGGTTAAAAGGGGTGGAGTAAACCTGTTTTTATTTTCTTCGAAACTAGTGCCCTCTTCCTCCGCGTGTAGAAAAGGAAGAAATAAATCAATCAAATTACGAGAAGCCTCATAAAGCGCTTCCTTAGGGGTTAAACTTCCATTCGTCCATATTTCTAGAAAAAGTATCTCGTGTTTTTCATTTCCATTCCCACAAGAAAAAATACTATAATTCACATTTCGAACAGGCATGGATACAGCATCTATGGGATAACTTCCATCTTGAGAGTTCTTTCTGAGTTCCGTGTGATATCCGCGATCTCTCTTGATCTGTAACTCAATACAGAAATCAATGGGCTCTGTCAAGTTAGCTATAGGTTGTGCCATATCAACGATCTCTACGGAAGGCGGTAAGATGATATCTTGAGCAGTTATGTATCTAGGACCTTTGACACAAATTGATGCGTCTCTAACTCCATAGAGATTACTTCTCAATACAATTTCTTTCAAATTTAGTAAAATTTCTTGTACAGATTCTTCAATACCTGCTATTGTAGAATATTCGTGTGGCACGCTCCCAAATTTTGCACGTGTGATACATGTTCCTTCTATTTCTCCAAGTAAAGCTCTTCGCAAGGCAATACCGACGGTATCCGCTTGACCTTTTCTAAGCGGGGACAAAATGAAACGACCATAATAAAGACGCTTACTATCTAATCTTGATTCAACACACTTCCACTGTAGTGTTTGAGTGGATCCTGCTACCTCCTCTCGAACCATAATAGACTAGTATTATTATTTGATCATTGAATCGTTTATTTCTCTTGAAAGCGGTTTAATTCTTTTACAGACGTCTTTTTTTAGGAGGTCGACATCCATTATGCGGCATAGGTGTTACATCGCGTATACAACTTAATCGTACACCACTTTTAGCAATGGCTCGTAATGCGGCATCTCTTCCACTACCAGCACCCTTTACCATAACTTCTGCTCGTTGCAAACCCACTGTACGAATAGCATCTACTGCTGTTCTTTGACCAGCATAGGGTGATGCTTTTCTTGAGCTTTTGAATCCACAAGTACCCGCGGAGGACCAGAAAACCACCCGACCCTGCGGGTCTGTAACAGTTATAATGGTATTGTTGAAACTAGCTTGAACATGAATAACTCCTTTTGTTATTCTACGTGCACTCTTCCGTAAACTAAAACGCGCATTCCTACGCAAACCAATACGCACTTTCCTACGTGAACCAATTTTTGGTATAGCTTTTGTCATATTTTATTATCTCATAAATATGAGTTAGAAATAACAAAAAGAAAAAAAGATACAAAGATATCCGTTTCAGGGTAAAATATATCCTTTACTTTCATTTTTTTATTTGGAATTTGGACATTTCCGCGGGTACTTTTTTTACTTTTTAGAAAGTAAAGTTCTTTTTCGAAAGATTACCCCTGTCTTTGTTTATGCTTCGGATTGGAACAAATGACTCTAATTCGTCCACGCCTACGAATCAGTCGACATTTTGTACAAATTTTACGAACAGAAGCTCTTATTTTCATATTTACGTATTCCTTTCTTAAACTATGAATCTAATCTTTGGGAAAAAATAAGTCTCTTCGCTTGAATTTTGGAACTTTGAATTTATTACCTTAGAAAAAAAAAACTAATCCTTTGAATCTTTGGTATCCTTCAAATCTTCGGTATCCTTCAAATCTTCGGTATCCTTCGAGTCTTCGGTACGCTTCGAATCCTTATGGGGAAGTCTATAAATTATACGTCCCTTGCTTGAATCATAACGACTTACTTCAATTTTGACCCTATCCCCCATCAGTATTCGTATAGAACTAGACCGGATCTTTCCTGAAATATAGCCCAGGATGATGGTGTCATTCTCTAGGCGAACGCGGAACATTCCGTTGGGTAGGGCTTCCGTAACTAAACCTTCGAAAGTGACTTTTGCTTCTCTCGGTTTTTTTTTTTCTCTCCTATTTTTTTTTTCTGTCATATTTTTTTTTTTTCTCCTATTTTTCTATTTTGATTTTCAAATAAAAAAAAACGTTGTATTTTTATTTGAAAAATAGGAAGTTCGAGATAGAATTCGGGTACTATAGGAGGGGCGATTACCATATATAACATAAGACTTCTCCCCCAATTCTGTTTAGTCGAGCTTCTCGATCTGTCATTATACCTCGAGAAGTAGAAAGAATAGCAATTCCCATTCCGCCCAAAACTTTAGGAATTCCTTGATAGTTGGCATAAATTCGTAAGCCGGGTCGGCTGATACGCTTTAAAAAGGTTCTAGTTCTATATATTCCTTTTCTAGTCTTTCTCTTTTGATGTCGCAAAGTTGAAACCAAGAAATATCTGTTACTTTCCTGATGTTTCCGAACACTTTCAATAAAACCCTCTCGTAGAAGTATTTTAACAATGTTTTCGGTAATATTTGTAGATACTACTCGAACTGTTCCTTTTTTATTCATGTCCGCGTTTCTTATAGAGGTTAGTAAATCAGCAATAGTGTCCTTGCCCATAAGACTCTAATTCTAGGTTCCTCCTAATTTTTCTATAATCAACATGTTTTCTTTTTTTTTTTTTCTTTTAATTTTGGATTTTAAAGCATATACGTGAAACACAATCTACTAATTTTTTCTTTGATCTATATCTTGCCTACTAGTATTTATAATACTTCAGGAGCTAATGAAACTATTTTAGTAAAATTCAATTCTCTCAATTCCTCGGCGATCGCGCCAAAAACTCGAGTTCCTTTTGGATTTCCTTTTTGATCAATGATAACCGCTGCATTGTCATCATAGCGTATTATTATACCGTCTTCGCATTTGAACTCTTTACATGTACGTACAATTACAGCTCGAATTACTTCGGATCTTTCTAGAGGCATTTGGGGCACTGCGTCTTTGATTACAGCAACAATAACATCACCAATACGAGCATATCGCTGATTACTAGCAGCTCCTATGACTCGAATACACATCAATTTTCGAGCTCCACTGTTATCTGCTACATTTAAAAGGGTCTGAGATTGAATCATATTATTTTGATTTCAATTTGTTATTTCAATGCAAAAGGATGAAAGAAATATTGTCTTTCCAGAAAGAAAAACCTGGTTTTTTTATCTTCAATACTCCTTTTTGGGGGTTCTATATCTCTAATCGAAGAAATTGACTTCGTATGGGCATTTTACTGGCAGCTATGGAGATAGCTGCTCTAGCTACAGTTTCGGATACTCCGCCCATTTCATAAAGTATTCGACCTGGTTTAACAACGGCTACCCAATATTCGGGGGATCCCTTTCCTGAGCCCATACGTGTTTCCGTGGGTCTTAGTGTAACCGGTTTGTCGGGAAATATACGTACCCATAGTTTTCCACCACGACGTGCATATCGTGTCATTGCTCTTCGTCCTGCTTCTATCTGTCTCGACGTGATCCAAGCGGGTTCAAGTGCTTGAAGAGCATATCTACCAAAACAAATACGATTGCCTCGGCAGGATTTTCCCTTCATTCTTCCTCTATGTTGTTTACGAAATCTGGTTCTTTTGGGGTTATAGTCGATGGTTCTTTCTTAGTTCCATCTCTACTGCAAAACTGGACATGAGAGTTTCTTCTCATCCAGCTCCTCGCGAATGAAATGAGAAAGCATGCAAATTTCTCTAATTCCATAATATTCAAAAATATTACGGATAGATGCACATTAATAGATAATAGAAAAAGTTAGGGTTTTTTTAATATTTAATATTGAATTTGTTAAAATAGAAAAATATATAGTCAAGAAAGAAGATCTAGAATATATCTAGATGTGTGTGTCTATTTATCTATATTCTATATTTATAGATAATGTAATCCTTCTTAAAAAAAAAAATCTCCTTATTTTTACTCTTATTGAATCGCGGTAAAGTATTCTAATTCAATAAAGATTTCGCGGGCGAATATTTACTCTTTCCTGTCTTATTTGTTAATTTATATTATAACCTTACCAAATAAGGCAATTTTTTTGGTTTGTTCCGCCATCCCACCCAATGAAGTATTAGGATTCTTTTCAATAAAATCCTATGCAGTCATAGGTTCTGTCGTTCCCACTACTTCTCCTTTAATGGTTAGGTCTGAATTCCACAATGGAGCTTCCAAAAAATTTCTTTCCAAGTCAATTTTCTCAGTTTTATTAACCCGGGCCGCTCTTTATTATTGCTTCAAATTTGTATTTCTTGTTTCGAGTTACGATTTCGAATTCTCTGTTATTTTTATTATATTGATGCTTTATCACATTGCCTTTTATGATGTAATTCATAGACCATACATATTGGAATCCTATATCTTTCTTATTCCTCTTCTTTCTTTCTATCATCCCTCCTTTTATCCACATCCCTTTAGTTTTGCTTCACAACCTAGAATCCGTTTTCTTTTTTAGAGATAAAATTGCAGTTGCTACAACTATATGATAGATCTACTCATTTATGATAGATATATTTATTCATATAGTGACTGTTTCTTAGTTAGGATCTCGACAATACGAAGCAATAGGTTGGTTATTAGTTAATTTTCTATAATTACTAAGTTTTTTTCTTTTTATAGTAGGGTTCAATCAATTTTTTTTGAATCTCCATTTTCGACTCTAAAGAAAAAACTAACGAGTCACACACTAAGCATAGCAATTATATTAAAAGATTTATCAATTTTCATTAAATCTTATAGAAAGAGGTAGAATTTCTTCTTTTTTTTCGGGGATTTCAGGAAAAATAAGGCTCTTGTCATTTTTTATTCTATCACTGAACAGAATGGGAAGACAAAGCTAATTATTCTTCGTCCACAAATATCCAAATTTTTACACCTAATACTCCATAGATAGTTCGAATTGGATAGCAGCAATAATCAATTTTAGCGCGAATTGTTTGGAGGGGAAGTCTACCCTTTTTGATGCATTCGGCACGTGCAATTTCTTTCCCTGCGAGACGACCTGCAATTTTTACTTTTACTCCCCTTATATCTGCTTTTTTAGTTAATTCAATGGCTTTTTTCATTGCCTTTCGGAATGAAACTCTATTTTTTAATTGGAAAGCTATATATTCTGCAAGAATGTTAGGTTGTCTATAAGGTTCTTTAACTTTTTCAATAGCAATATTAAGTCTCTGGTTTACAGAATTAACTTCCTTTTGTAGATCTTTCTCTAATTCTTCGATTGCTCCTTTTTTCTTTAATAAATTGGGGAATCCAATATGGATTATGACGTGGATCGTATCGATTTCTTTTTGAATTTCTATATGTGTAATTACTTCGGAACTTGAGCCTGAGTCCATTTTTCTATTATGTGTAATTACTTCGGAACTTGAGTCTGATTCTATTTTTCTATTCGAGCCTTTTTTCCTATTCTTTTGTATATAGTTCTTGATACAATTCCGTATTTTTTTATCTTCCTGTAGACCTTCAGAATAATTTTTTGGTTGTGCGAACCAAAAAGAATGGTGATTTTGGGTTGTACCAAGTCTGAAACCGAGTGGATTTATTTTTTGTCCCATATTTTTCTATTCTATTTTTTTTATTGGGAATCGAAATCTTAGATGGATCTAAAGATTATTTAGATTTCTTTACTATATTTAGTACAATTGTTATATGACACATGGTTTTTTTTATGGGAGAACTACGTCCTCGAGCTCGAGGTCTGAATTTTTTCATAATAGTACTCTTACTGACTTCGGCTTTAGTGATGAATAAATTCGCTTTGTCGAAATCCCTATAATGAGTAGCATTTGCTGCTGCCGAATAAACCAACTTTAGGATGGGATAAGATGCTCGATAAGGCATGAGGTTCAGTATCATAACAGTTTCTTCGTAGTAACGCCAGCGAATCTCATCAAGAACTCTTTGTGCTTTGAAAACAGACATATGGATGCGTTTTTGTGCTTTGAAAACCCGTTCGAACTTAAGTAGACGATCGGTTGGAACTTTCCTTGCGAGTTTCCTTAGCCCACTCTTCTTCTTCTTTATTCTAGGGGTATACTTTACCAGTTTGAAACTTGTCATAAATAAGGTTATTCTCCGCCTATCTCTTTTTTTTTTTTTTATTTTGAATCTTTCTATTCTGAATTCAGTTAACGACGAGATTTAGTATCTTTTCTTGCACTTTCATAACTCGTGAAATGCCGAGTAGGCACGAATTCCCCCAATTTGCGACCTACCATAGGATTTGTTATGTAAATAGGTATTTGTTCCTTTCCCTTTTGAATCGCGATTGTATGGCCAACCATTGCGGGTAGAATGCTAGATGCCCGGGACCACGTTACTATTGTTTCTTTCTCCTCCTTCATATTGACCTTTTCGATTTTTGCCAATAAATGATGAGCTACAAAAGGATTCGTTTTTTTTCGTGTCACAGCTGATTACTCCTTTTTCCATTTTAAAGAGTGGCATTCTATGTCCAATATCTCGATCGAAGTATGGAGGTCAGAATAAATAGAATAATGATGAATGGAACAAAGAGAAAAATCCTTTAGCTGGATAAGGGGCGGATGTAGCCAAGTGGATCAAGGCAGTGGATTGTGAATCCACCATGCGCGGGTTCAATTCCCGTCGTTCGCCCATCGCATTATTGCAAATTCCAAAAATGCAATTTTCCATATTCCTAGTTACGTATTTACTTACGGCGACGAAGAATAAAACTATCACTATATTTTTTCCTTTTCCTAGTTCTTCTTCCAAGCGCAGGATAACCCCAAGGGGTTGTGGGTTTTTTTCTACCAATGGGGGCTTTCCCTTCACCGCCCCCATGGGGGTGGTCCACAGGGTTCATAACTACCCCTCTTACTACGGGGCGTTTACCTAGCCAACACTTAGATCCGGCTCTACCCAAACTTTTTTGGTTCACCCCAACATTACCCACTTGTCCGACTGTTGCTAAGCAATTTTGGGATACCAAACGGACCTCCCCAGATGGTAATCTTAAAGTGGCCGATTTACCCTCTTTTGCAATCAGTTTCGCTACAGCACCTGCTGCTCTAGCTAATTGCCCACCCCTTCCACGTGTGATTTCTATGTTATGTATGGCCGTGCCTAAGGGCATATCGGTTGAAGTAGATTCTTCTTTTCTCTCAAAAAACCCCTTCCCAAACTGTACAAGCTTCTTCCAAAGCATACAGCTTTCTAGATGTATATGACGATCTCTAGACAGATGGATCTTATATGAATCGTATGATGAAGTACCACATGAGTGGATATATAGGAAAGGAATCCAAATCTGCCGAATCGCTCATGTTATGATCTTCTACATCCTAGGTCTCCGCGTTCCGTCATCTGGCTTATGTTCTTCATGTAGCATTCAGATCGAATGACTCTATGAAATTACGTCGATACTTCCACATATTATGGGTAACGTAGGAGACATCCCTATTTTCCCCGGGGGTCTTAATTACCACTGCTTAGCTTTCAATTCGCCTCTGACCATCAAATTAAATGTGAATAACCCGTCCTCCTCTCTTTGAAACAAGGGGCGCTTCCGGTTCTGTGCGTGCTTCAAACAATTTTGTCTTCTCCATATTACCATATCTCTAGAGTCAATAATTTTCTATGAGGAACTACTGAACTCAATCACTTGCTGCCGTTACTCAACAGTTTTCTGTTGAGGTCTATCCCGTAGAGGTAGTCAAATTGGATCAGTGATCGATTTCTAGGTTTCGTCGTAAACCTAATTGGTTACTTCCAATTACGTAAATCAATAGTTCAAACCGCACTCAAAGGTAGGGCATTTCCCATTGATATAGGAACTTTTGTACCAGAAACAATAGTATCTCCAATTATAGCCCCTCTGGGATGTAAAATATATCTCTTCTCACCATCCCCATAGTGTATGAGACAAATGTC